CTAACTAGGAATCATAAACTAACGAGGTGTTAATGTTTAATCCAGGAGGGTAGTCATTTAACCTACCTAGTAGGCTAAGCGCTTTCGCACAAACAGAAAAAAAACCACCCAACATTACTCACCCGTTCGCAACCTGAGGAACAGCCCCCACAGCTACTCGCATGTGTCAAAACACGGTGCTCGCGTTCATCCAGAGCCAGAGTCAAACTCATAAAAAAAAAAAATACAATCCTAGGCAAACACAAACTTACCGCCGAGTCGGGGCAAAGACTTTTTTACGTATCTTTTTCTTTATTCGGCGCCTCTTTTTTAGGGGGGCGAGGCCGTAGGGTATTTTAGGTACATAAAAAACCCGAACAAGGCGGGCCATTAGAAATAAAGTCGATAAAAAGGGATAAAGCAAGGAACAGCGCCCATAAAAAAAGAAAAAAAAACGGCGCACAGGAAAAAACTTAAAAAAATTTAAAAAAAACAAAAACCAAACATCAGGTTTTAGTACGCGGCGTCGTAAAAGCATAGACTCCGCAGAATAGGGTGACTGGTTAACTATAGAGCGCACGGACGTAGCAAAAACCGACCTAAAGGTACGAATAAGAAATATCTCAATATTAAAAAACAAAGTGCCCCGGGCCGCCAAAAAACGAAACGCGGCTTGGGTGCAGTATTTACGATAGATAAAAAACAAGGGAGTTTGTTTTAGTAACCAAAGTTGGCGGTTTACAAAACTAGACCAGGGGGGGGNTAGGGTAACTTCTGATAAACGTATAAAAAACGATCACTGGAGAAGGTTGGATTCGAACCAACGAAAGATAAAATCTAATAGATTTACAGTCTACCGCCTTTGTCCACTCGGCCACTCCTCCCTAATTACATAGTATATAATGTATACATAGTATATAATGTATACATAGTATATAATGTATACATAGTATATAATGTATACATAGTATATAATGTATACATAGTATATAATGTATACATAGTATATAATGTATACATAGTATATAATGTATACATAGTATATAATGTATACATAGTATATAATGTATACATAGTATATAATGTATACATAGTATATAATGTATACATAGTATATAATGTATACATAGTATATAATGTATACATAGTATATAATGTATACATAGTATATAATGTATACATAGTATATAATGTATACATAGTATATAATGTTTTAGTAACTCAAGGGTAGAGTGCAAGACTGAAAATCTTGAAGTTGCTAGTTCGAATCTAGCCTAAAACAATGTCGCTTGGTTTTACCAATACACTTATGTGGTCTTTTTATTCCCTTATCCCCTCGTTGCGTATTTTAACTTTGAGGGGTGTTGGTAGTTTACGCCGCCCACGTGCTGCCTCTTTTTCGTTTTCGGTTTTTTTTTATAAGCAGTTGGCGGTTGTGCTCAGGCTGGGGTCGTTGTTAAACCCTAGCCAGTTTGTTGAGTTATTTGCTGTCCACTTATCACGCGCCGGGCGCTTTTGTACTTTTTTATCGTTTTTTTGTTCCCGTTTTGCGTTTACCGTTTCGCAGGTTCTTGTTTCGCCTCTACGGCGTCGAGCCCACCCACGTCCCGGCTCTTTGGCTTTGTGCCCCACTACGATCGATAATTTATTTGACGCGGCGTGGTGGTTGGAGCGCGAGGCCTCCGAAGGCGTGGGTATTTTCTTTTTATTTAAGGAGGATGGACGAAACCTGCTTTTGGAGTATTCTAACGTTTTTAAGCCTTTATTGCGCGAGTTCCCGTCCTTTGGTTTTTTTGAGTTAACTTTTAATTCTTTTTTACAGCTCCTCGAGGCTCGTCGTTTGTGCCTTCAGCAGTCGTAATGTGGATTATGTTATCGGTTTAGGTGTTTGGCTGTTTTCAAATTATCGTCTAACGGTTAGGACATTAGGTTTTCACCCTAAAGGTAAGGGTTCGATTCCCTTTAATTTGAATGTTGTTGATAGGTAGTGCGTATTCTTCTTTTAGTATTAATCTACGCCCACGTCGGGCGGTTTTGGGCTACGCCGCCTCCCGTATACGTTTAGCCTTTTTTTTTATTTTTAATTTTTTGTTGCTGATTTTTGGATTTTTTTTTATTGACGGGGGTCCCAAGGCTATGAGTTGTTGGCCCTCCTCGCGTCTATTTTCCTTACCCACCGCCCCTAGGCGTTTTCTTGGGATACGCGTTAAGTTAACCTGTTCCCGACGTGTTCGGTTTTTTCGTACACTACAGCGCGGGCCTATGGCTCATCGCCAATGATCCCAAGAGCAGTATAAGTTTAGTTTTTTTCGTTTTTGGGTGCGGGTTTCGTTACCGCAACCCCCCCGGGGTATATTAGTTGGCGGTTCTGAGGCTTTATCGGGCCCGGCTTACGCGCCGGCTTTTTTGGGATACCGGTCGAGTCTTGTTACTTTTTATCGACTTCTGGTTTATCGGTTTTTTTTTTTTAGGGTAGTGTTCTAGTATCACTATTTTTGTTTGTTTTTTTGTTTTTTTTTACTTTTTTTCTATTACGGTACTGGGTTCGTCTTTTTTCCTCGCTGGGGGGGTTTTTTTGTCTCCGGCCCTACCCCTTCATTCTCTTTTTTTACTTAGTTTTTTATTTTTTTGTGTTGGTTTGCGGTTGAGTGTGGGCACAAACACGGTTCATACCCGGCGTTTCGCTGGTTCAATTCCGGCCAACCGCCTTGTTTTTATTTAATTCTGCTTTTGATTTGTTTTATGTCGATTGGTTTATTGTTTTTGGTGCTTGTGTTGTACTTCCCCTATGTTTTGTTTCGGCTTTATTCATTTTTTTATTTTATTTGGTTTTTTGGCGCCGTACTTTTGTGGGTGTGCGGACGGTTTCCATCTCGGGTCGTTTTTTTCTCTTCTTTTCGGTTTTGTGGTCTTGTTTATTTGGTTTGGTTTGTTTTTCATGGCACGCTCCCGAGACATCCCTATTCCAGGAGCATTTAGTTTTAGGGACTACCGGCCTCGTGTCTCTGCAGGTGGTTGTCTGTGTTGCGAGTGCCTGCCTCGTTGCTCCTTTTTTCCTCACCTTAGCTTTTTTTAATGAGATGTTGTTTTTTGTGCTCGTAGTTGGGTTTTTGTTATTTTTTTTGGTCGGGGTTCTGTCGTTAACCACGAACATATATACCTTAATTTTTGTTGTTGAGTTTATCAATTTAGTTGTGTTTCTTTTACTGTGCTTATCTCGCGTTTCTTTTTTATTTTTTACAGGTAATCCCCGTTCGTTGTTTTCTGGGCTTTTGGTTTTTTTTTGGGTGAACGCGTTGGCGTCGGTTTTGTTTTTTTCGTTTTTGTTATTAAATTCGGGCTGCGGCTGGATTGTCATCTCAGATGAGGCTGTTGTGGGCTATTTTATCATTTGTGATAGCTGATTTTTCTCCTATTCGCTTTTGTTTTTTGTTGTATTTATTTTTTGTTTTAAGCTCGGCCTCCCCCCCTTTATTTTTTGGAAGTTGCGTGTTTTTGAGTCCACGCCGTTCTGGTTTTTACTGTTCTACAATGTTCCTTATTTTTTAATATTAGTGTTGGTTTTTTTTTCAATTTTCGTGGTTTTTTCGTCAACGCTTGGGGATTTTTTCGAGTCCAGTAGTTCTTATCTCTATGTTGTATTTTTGGGTTTAACCTTAACCTTGTTTTTTTTGATTAGTTTTTTCCCCCGCACGACCAACCTTTCCTCTTTTTTAGTTGTTAGTAGCTCACTAACCTCTTTTTTAGTTTTTAGTTTTTTAATTATTCTTTCGCTACAGAGTCAACTGAGCGCGGCTCCCCTCCTACACTATACTTTATTTTTATATTTATTTTTTTATGGCTTGGTTATTTTTTTCTTTTTAGCTGTCTTTTCCGGGACCGTTACCCCCAAACTCTCCGCGACTGCGGGTATTGTCTCGTTTTTGGGTTTGGTATTGTCGCGTTTTGGGCGTGAACGCACGCAGTTACGAGTTTTTTTTTTTTTTATAGTTTTGTGCTTGGCTGGCTTACCCCCCCTTATTTTATTTTTTTTGAAATTACGTATTCTTTCGGATTTTTTTAGTTTGGGCGTCGGCGGGGCTTTATTTTATTTTATACTTATATTGTATATATTTATATCTATTTATTTTTACTACCGTACGGTTCGCTATGTTCTTTTACCCGCCAACGCACTTATCGCAACCGCCAACCCAACCCGTGGATGTTTGGCGGACGGTCGTAGCTGCCTTGGTAATCGTGTCCGGGATTATTATTCTACCGGACGCCTTTCTTTGATAAACAGTTGTTTTGGGGGCCTTTTTTTGGGCGCTTTTGTCTTGACTTTTGTTGTAGGTGTGTTCTTTTTTTTGGATTTTTTTTTGTTTTTTTGTTTTTTAACATAATTATGTTTGTTAGTTTGGTTGTGTTTTTTTGAGGACTAGTACGACAACTCCATGCAATTTTATACTTCACAACCGCTGGTTGGCGAGTAAACTAAAAACGTGTTATTCACCAACCCGCCCCCGCACTAATAATCTTAATATTCGGCGTAACTGGGCGCAGCGGTTACAAAAACGTGTTGTTTTTTTTCCGAAGTTTCGGTTACCCCCGGTGGGCCGAACTCGATCTTCCGACACGCTTCGTTGTTTCGGTAATTCTGTTTTTTATTTTGCCCAGCCGCTACTGCTGAAGGCTCTATTTTTAATTAGGTTTGAGCTGCTACTAAAGCGAGTAGTTCGCAAAAAGGACAAGACTCTGCGTCGGTATTGGATAACCACACGCGTGCTATTTAACCTAACCCGCCAAAGTAAGGGCGCCCGTATGGGTAAGGGTAAGGGTAAAAATGTTCAAGTATTTCAATTAATTACTCCTCTTTCCTGTTTTGTTGGTTTTAGGGGGGTGCGCCTAGGCCGGTTATTATTTTTTTTGCGTTTTTTTAATATGCGGTTTGCTGGCGCTATTTTCTTACAAATCCATTGAACAGCCGGTATTAATCATAAGGCGCCGGCGCTTTTCCGAGCTGCGTAGTTTTTTTTTGATGTGTTTTTTTGTTTTTTTTGTTTGAGTATACGCTTTTTTTAGTGGTACTGTTCGTTGTTTGGGTGTTAGTTTCCGGTACTTATACCTCTTATCGGGTTTTTGTTTCATCAACCTATCTTTTATTTTTTTCCGTTTGGGGTGTTTTTTTTTTGGGCTATTTTTATTTTTTACTCTATGATCAGCTCACGTGTTGGAGTTTTCAATCCCTGGTTCCTTGTATTGAGTTGGGGGCAGGTCTCGCTAACGGTTTAGGCGTAGCATATTTGTGGCCCTTTGTTTATATTTATATATTTATTACACTCGTGACCCTAATTTACTGTTTTTCATATAATTATGCTGAGCTGCTTTCGTTCCAACTCTACATTATTTTTATTTTTTTAATGGGCGGGTCTTTGTTTTTTGTTAACTCGTTGGCTTTATTTTTTTTTGCATACGAGGCGTTCCTTATCCCCTCTTTTTTAATTTTGTATAATTTTGCAAAAACACGAAAGGCGGTCGAGGCGGCCTTTTTGATGTTTTTTTGAACACAGCTTGGTGCGGTTTTTCTTATTTTTAATTTTCAATATGTGTTTTTTGTTTCTGGTGTTGCGGGTTTTAATGAGCTGGGCTTTACTTCATTTACTTCTCTTGAGTTTAGTTTTTTATTTTGGACACTGTTAGTTGGGTTTGGTGTGAAATTTCCCGTGTGGCCTTTTTATGATTGGTTACCAAAAGCCCATGTTGAGGCCTCCACAAACTTTTCTATTTTCTTAAGTGGGGTCTTGGTTAAGTTTGCTTTTTTTGGGTTCCTCCGTTATTTTATTTCCCTGGGTTTTGATTTTATCCCCTTAGCTGTTTATCCCTTTTTGTTGGTTGGGTTTATGGATGCGAGCGTTAAGATTTTTTATCAATTAGATTTGAAGAAACTTATTGCGTACTCGACTGTTATCGAGATGCACTGACTGGTCTTTGCGGTCTTAAACGGCTCAACATTTTTTTGAATTGCTGGCTTTGCGATGATGGTTAGCCATGCCTTGGTTTCTGCGAATTTTTTTATATTAGTTGATTCAGTTACGCGGCGGTTTAAGACCCGGTTAGTTTTTGAGGTTTTTGGTCTTGCTTACTTAACGCCAAATCTTTATGTCGGTGTTTTATTTATGTTAGTTGTTTTTTTAGGATTTCCTGGTTCGCTTTTGTTTGTCGCTGAGTTTTTATTTTTTTCTGCGCTTTTAGATTTTAGTTTTGGATTATTTGTTATTTTGTTTTTTTTTGCTTATTTTTTTGTACCTGTTTGTTTTTTTAGAAGTTGGTTTTTGTCGTTGTTTGGGTTTCCTTATCTGACTAACTTAAGGCGGTGGTCGTTTCCGAGAGTTCCTGACTTAGCGCTTTTGGAGGTTATCCTTGTTTTTGGGTTTATTGTCTTGCTGTTTTGGTTGGGGGTGACTTTTCAATTTTTTTTCTAAATCCTACGATTCGTGACGTTTGCCGCGACGGACGGTAGTTTAATGTTTTTTTTTAGTTTTTGTAGTTGTGTTTTTTTAATGCGCCGTCTCCCTAAGAAATTTATACGACTAAACCAGCTTAAGGTTAAGAATTATTTTTACTTACGCAACCTGTTGAAGAGTTATTATAGACACCGCTCTCGGGTATTTAATCGACTGTATGGTGCACCACAACGTAAGGGCGTAATTTTAAGGGTTGTACTTATGACCCCAAAAAAACCAAACTCTGCAATACGCCACGTTGCAAAGGTCTCAATCTATAAGACTGGTCGTCGAGGACTTTGCCGCATACCCGGTGTGGGTTCGTTGCCCACTAAGTTTAACCGTGTGTTGTTTCGGGGTGGCCGAGCAAACGACCTGCCTACTGTCCGATTAACGCTTATTCGTGGAGTTTTTGATTTTTCTGGACTTTATACTAAAAAACGTAGACGTTCACTTTACGGTGCCCCGCGTCCCGAGAGCTCTATAACCCATCGTCGCCGCCGGTACCGCCATCTGGGTTTTTAGTTTTTGTGTTTGAATGAGACTTGATTGACTAGTTACCAAACTTCACTCTATGATAAACTGATCGAGGTCGGGATCGATCTGACCGCTTACTTTTGGCTTAGCTTGCTGTGCGGTGGAGATGATGCACTCCGCTATGAGCCGCTACGATTTAGATCGTTTTGGTATGATTTTTAGGGCCAGCCCTCGACACTCTGATTTAATTATAGTAGCTGGTACACTTACTAATAAAATGGCACCTACACTACGACGCCTTTTTGATCAGATGCAGGAACCTAAGTTTGTTTTGTCTATGGGCAGTTGCGCTAATGGGGGTGGATATTATCATTACTCATATTCAGTTGTTCGCGGCGCAGACCGTATAGTTCCGATTGATATGTACGTGCCTGGCTGCCCCCCAACCGCCGAGGCTCTTATTTTTGGGCTGCTTCAATTACAGGGTAAGGTAGGTTTTAATCTAACAAATCTTAATCAAACAGCAACCTGGTTCGGAATAGATCGAGTTTAGGGTTTTTTTTTTTAACTAAGGTGTATACGAGATTTGTTTTGTTACGTAGGCGCCGTTTCCTGTGCACAGAACAGAACCCACCGAGCAATTACGCTTTGCATTATGTGGTAGGTACTGGGTACACGCCTCTACCTTCCCTTGCACGTAGACGCTTATATTCCCGTTTACTCACTGTTAGTTCAGGTACCGTTGCAAAATTACTATCTTCGTTTATCGCTCGTTTTTTTTTTACACGTTACTCAGCGAAACATGCCCAGATCTATTTTAGACATACCCAGCTCCCCTATTATATTAGTTTACAACGCTCGAATCAGTTTATTATGGTCCGAAATACCCGTTCACTATTTACGGGCCGACAGCTTTGCTTATCGATCTGGGTACTGGTTTCGGGCGCAACTGCCCGGTTTATTTTTACTTCGTTATCTTGGGGCGCCTGTTTATTTGGTAGGGCACGTGTCCGGGGTTTTTCTTTTTTTGTTTGGGCACTTTCGTGGCACTTTCGCTATTTTCGAATGTCGAATCAGCCGCTCTTACTCCTTGATGTTGTTCATAGTAGGTCGTGACTGTGCTCACGCGGCTCCGCAAGACACTCCCTTTCTTATATTTCTTTTGTTGGAGCCCGCTTAACTAAGTACCAAACTAACTACTTGATTTGTTCTTTGCTGAGCGGAGTGCTTGCCTCTGAGCCCGCCCCCGTTAGAGAAACACTCAAATTCCTTAGTTATCAGGGGCTCTCGTCCCGTACCTCGCACCGTTATCTATTACTTTTAGCTCGTAAGGCGTCTTTGGGGTTTTTTTATTCTACCCCGTCTACTGCTTTACTAAGCACCTCGTATTATTTACGTCTAGTTGTTCTCGTCGGGTTGTGTTTTTTTGCCGGATTTGTATACTCCAATGCGTTTTATTTCCTTTATTCCATACCCCAAGAACGGGCCAATTACTTTTTTAAAGGGACCGCGAGGTCGATCAGCCAACGCCCCCCGGTATACTAACCAAGCAAGGCCGCGACGTCATCCCGGTGTAACCGTACTCTCCTCGATTCGATTTTTTCAAAAAACACCCGCGTTGGTCTATACATGTAAGTTTTTTAGTTTAGCTAGGCTTGTTTTAACCTTTTTGAAGTCTGGATCCGGACTCGTATTTATTTTAAAAAATCTCCAACTAAACCCCCTATCGTACTATTTCTATAATATACATAAAATTATACCGGCGGTAGCTTCGGCCTACGCAACTAAGCAGTTGCTTTTTCTGAGGGTTGGTTCGCGTGTGGTAAATTTGCGTGATGTTTTTTTAGTTCGGGTTTTGTTCGCTACGGCTATGGGTTCTTTTGCTTTACTTCGTTTTTTTGACCGGTGGTCCGGGTTCTTAACTGTTGTCCTCCCTTCGGGGGCATTGAGGTTGTTTTTCTTCCTCTCCCGCGCGGATTTATTATTAAAGAAGGGCCGCGCTACCCATAGCGGGTCCTCAACCTTATCTCGACCTAGTCGGATTAATTGGGCACGTGCTGGGACTTTAAAGTTAACAGGCCGTAGGCCTAGAGTTAGGGGGGTTGCGCGAAATCCAGTAGACCACCCGCACGGGGGGCGGACAAAAGCAATACGCTTTCAACGTACTCCCTGAGGTAAACCTGCTAAACTAAAATAGACATGAATTCCCCAGGCTTAGCAAAACGTCAACGTTCTGTTTTTTTTCGGTTTTATGACTTGAAGAAGATTTACTACTACTTGCATTTTTCTAAGATACCCCGAAAGGATTTGTTTTTTTATCAACCCCATTACCGATTGGTTTATATTTTTAGAAATTTGGTTTTTTTTGTTTATGGCGGTCGTTTTTGGTTTAAAGTTAGGGTCTTACGTTGGAATGTTGGAATGTCTGTTAGGTTTTTTACATGACCCAAGCGGCCAGCTATTTTTAAGAAAAAAAACAAGTAATGGTTAGTTTTTTTTGACAACGTGGTTTTTACTTTAATAGGCGGTTTTTTTTTTTTTCGGAGCTTTCTTTTTTTCAGTTGAGGCGTATTTTTGGACTATCGCAGCTTTTTTGGCGTTTTTTCCTCAAACGGTGTGATGGTTGAGGGGGCTCCCTAGTTCCGACTTCGGGGCGCCCCGTCCTATGTTATACTGCAAGATCACGTTCTTTAGAGGATCTTATACCCACTTATAGGTTCGTACTTACGCACCTATTGATACGACTTTATCCCGTACTTCAGATTATCCGAGATCAGTACCGCTTGAATGTTGTTTTTTATTTTTTTATCCGGACCTACCGTGGCTTTGCGTTGCGCTTTAACCGGCCCTTACGGCGACGGACACGTGGTCGTACGTATTACCGACGCCACTTAGCAAAACCGCCCGCGCGCCACTATCAACGCGTCGCGACGTCTCGGTGATTTTAGTGTTTATTTGTTTGTGGGCAGACAACTACCACCCTTATTTCTAATTTCTCGTTGGGGCTTTTGTTTGCTTTCTTCGTTTATTTCGTTTGATTGGCTGTTTTCGCAGACTGTAATCACCACAACCTCTACCGCGTACCGCGCCCGGCCCTTTTCAACCCCAGTAACTCAGCTGAGGTTCTTTGTAACTAGGCGTTACTCGTTTAATTCTAGTTTGTTTTTTTTTTTATCCCGTACATCCGAGTTACCGTCTTTTTTTTCGTCTCGTTCTTTTTCGCTGCGGTACCAGGTATTTAGCTTTCGGTTTCGGCGATTTGGTTTACATTTGCCTAGCGTACTTACTAGTCAGCGGCGCGTAGGCGCACTACTAAGTACTACCCGGTTAGGCCGCCCAACGGTCCGTATATCGGCTCGTGGCCGCCGCACTACTCGGGTTTTTTTTTTCCGCCGACGTATGAGTAGCTTCGCTGATCGGGTATATAATAATGCGGCAGTCCCGAGGACTACCCAACGCGTTTTGTTTTTTTCTAACCGACCAACTCGACCAACTCGACTATGGTCTACTTCGTGGTTTACCTCCGCACCAACCCGCTTAGGTTTAAACACGGTACCTTTTTTATTTTTAGCTCCGTTACGCGGCTATTTAAGTTTTTTTGGCACTAATTGGGTCTTGGAGTTTCGTCGCAAAGTGACCCGGTTTCTTCGAATTGACTTTAAACGGACAGTTATCCAGTATAACCTAAAACCGGTCCTTTTTCGTAAGGCTTGGTTATTGGGGAACCGCTCAATTTTATGGAATACTACTAAACTGTGGCGCTTTAGCCGACTCAGTTATTCTAAGTACCGACCTGCCTTAGAGTTGTTGCCCTTGGGTAAATCCGTACCGACCGACTCGTTTGTTTTCCGTAAGCAGTTTCTTTTAAGATTACGTGCTCGCCGTATGCCTACAGTCTGGGCCTCTAAAATAACTCAACGAACGCTGACACCTACTAGACGTGAATTTAATTACTTATACTATAAAAAACCTCTTAGGTACCAGCACCGCCTTACGGTTTTGATAGCCCGTTATTATCGGTTCCGCGTTTTGGAGTACCTAACTTTGGTTGAGTTTTCCTTTGTGAACGTAGTCTTACGTAGCCGTTTCGTTGTGCTACGTACAATAGCTTTGTCGTTTATACGTCGGGGGTGGTTTTTAGTTAACGGCACTATTAACACATCTGAGGCGTTTTTAGTGGCGCCACTAGATATAATTCAGCTTACGCCTACAACGGCCTGGTTGGTGTTTTACAAATGACATTTATTACGGGTACGGGAGGTTTTTGGACGGTTTTTTTATTACCTCAGGAAGTGGCGCGTGCGGGCCCGAAGACCCTATCCGAAACAATCCTCGTTTCGTATACCTACGTGGGTCTGCACTCGTCTTTATTTTCGAGAAACAACGCCAGTTTACTTCGAGTTGGATTTTCTAACACTATCTTGCGTTAACTTAATAAACCCACTAATCCATTTTAATAATTTTCACTTTTTGTCTGTTAACCGAACCGCTTCTGCAACTATACGACCCCTTAATTGGAAGTCCCTAACCTAACATAACCTAACATTAGTTCGATAGTTTGTGTTTTTTTGTTTGATGTTAATACTTTACAACTTTGGTCAGATTATTCAGCTGCGCACTTAACTAAAAAAAAAGCAACCCAAAGCTTTATGCTAAATTTTGGCCCCCAACACCCAGCGTCGCATGGGGTTTTGCGGTTCGTCCTACAACTTGAGGGTGAGTATATACGTCACGCTGACGCCAATATCGGTTTTTTACACCGCGGTACTGAGAAGCTTATGGAGCAGCGCACTTATTTAAAATCATTACCTTACTTTGATCGTCTGGACTACGTCTCGATGATGTCGCAGGAGCACGCTTATTGTTTGTGTATTGAGGGGCTACTCGGTTCAGCCTCCTTTACTTCTTTTTATGCCCAAGTTCGGGTATTGTTTGATGAGCTGACGCGCCTAATGAATCATTTTCTGGGGATTTCAACACACTCATTAGATGTCGGTAATATGTCTCCAGCCTTTTGAGCTTTCGAGGAGCGCGAGCGTTTGATGGAGTTTTACGAGCGTGTCTCAGGTGCCCGCATGCATGCAGCCTTTTACCGGCCTAACGATATTGATTGGTCTGGACTAAACTATCAGTTTTTTATTGATTTACTTTTTTTTTTAAATAATACCTATAAGTCTATTACGGAAATGTTTGTGATCTTAGCTACTAATAATATTTGAAGGTCTCGCCTTGTCCGGGTAGGTGTTATCGATAACGAACTTGTTCCTCTTTTCGCCGCATCCGGCGTTGTAGCCCGGAGTGCGGGGTTCCGAAAAGATCTACGGTTACTTAAAACTACTACCTACTCTTACTATTGGTACTTGAAATTCCGTAGCTTTTTAGGACGAATGGGTGATTGCTTTGACCGGTTTATTATTCGTATTAGGGAAATGCTTGAAAGTGTTTTTATTACTTATCAGGTTATTTCGAACCTTATTAATATTTTTTCAGAGTCTTCTGATTTTTCGTTTTGATTAAATTCAGAGCGGTTTGTAACAAACTCATTAAATGTTTATCAGCGGGCCCGTAAAGGAACTTCTATGGAAGCCCTGATTAACCACTTTAAGTATTATTCCGAGGGTGTGCAGGTGCCTGCGGGGATCCTTTACCAGTCCGTTGAGGCCCCCAAAGGAGAGTTTGGTACGACTATTCTTTCGGATGGGTCCGCACGCCCCTTTCGCTGTAAGATACGAACACCTGCTTATCACCACCTGCAGTTTATGTCTTCGCAAATACGTGGTCACTATTTTGCCGATATGATTACTATTTTAGGGTCCCAGGATGTTGTTTTTGGAGAAGTAGATAGATAGTGCTCGGCCGAAAAAAAGAACTTCGCCTAACAGACCACGACTATAAGCGACGTTTGTTTTTGCGCCGACATTGGTTGCGGCGAATCTTAATTCGCTCCTTGTGGGACACTTTAACTGTTGCGCTCGTTTTTAAACAACGCGCCGCATTAGCTGCCGACTCTCTTTATTTTTCTATGGGCGTGTCCTCATTATCGCGATCTCGTTGTTTACTGACTGGGCGTTCTCGTGCAGTTAGTTTACGTTTTCGAGTTGCCCGGTTTGCCTTCCGTACTGTTGCAAATTCTGGATTTATTGACGGCGTTAGTCGCGCCTCTTGGTAATAATGTGTTTTTGTGATTTTAGTAAACTGTATGGTCTGATTAATTGACTTATGAGAATCTATACAAGACTACCACATTTGGTATATTATGGTGACGAACCCTACCCTATGAGCCGCTATTAAATTTTTTTCAACTATTGCCTTACTAGTTCTTATTCGCGCAAGTCTTCCCCGGTACCGTTATGATTACCTAACAAAGTTAGGTTGGGTTAAGTTTTTGTTAGTTCTCGTCGCTTTGATGTTTATTTCATATTTTGGTATGTGTCTTTGGTTGTAGTTTCCTGTTATGTGTGTTTGTTTGCTATATGTGTTTGTTAATCCGCAGGGATTATTTAGGTCTGAGTACTTACGTACTTGGCTCTATTTTTTATTGATTTTTTGTATTTATTTATTATTTTTGGGGCGCTCTTATTTTATTTATGTTTTTGTTACAAAACTACGTGCTGTTTTTTTACGAGCTTGTTCTTTTTTTTTTTCCTTAATTGACGCTGTTTCGGTATGGCGCCGGACGCTTGCTGGGGTTACTTGAGCTGCCTTGACTCACCGCGTCTCTTTTTATGTAGCCAATAAAGCAGACCTGGTTTGGTATTTTTTCTTAAAAAAACAACAACAGTTAATCTCGTATCGTATTTCAGCTCTTCGAGAAACTCCTGTATTTTTTTATTAGAGACTAGCTTAATCGGTAAAGTCCTAGCTTTTGGCACTAGTTTATAAAGGTTCGAATCCTTTGTCTCTAATTGTTGACCCGAACCCAACACTTATCGTTTTTAAAGTACGTTTTTACACGCCGGCTTCTTTTTATTGCTTTAGTTACTATAGTAAAGTTACGTGCGGTTGTGTCGTTTTTACTTTCTTTTGGGTTTATTATGCTTTTGAGAGGGTTGTCGGCGACTATTATCGTTACTACTTTTTTTGCCACACGTCCACTAATTAATAATATTTGTTTGTTTTTGCGCCGTTCGGCTCGTAGTTATTTTTCGTTAATAGCTCTGCGCCGTCTGTTTTTCTTGGCCCCTTCTTGTTTGTGGCTAACTTTTATTTCCAAGCGTCTTAGTTTTGTCCACTTAAGTAGTTCTCAGCGGGCTCCTATTTCTATTATGGGCTACTTGACTTAGTGTGGGGGGTGTGTTATTTTGTTAAAAACAAAACACTCATTCCGCCTGATGTCTTTTTATTCTATGCCCAAATCAGTTTTGTTTGTCTTCCGTAAACGTTTAAATTTTGTTTATTTCGTTTTAGTTTTGTTTTTGGTATTTTTTTAATTTATGTGTCAATATGCTCGTTTTTTATTCATATTTTGCTTCTTGTATTTGGAAGGTTGTCCATGCACGGGGTTCAGTTTTTGCTGCTGCTGTTTTTCTTATCTTGATCCTCGACGGTTTGGTTTTAGATGATGAGCCCCTTTGGGAGCCACTGGAGTGGAGCGTTTTACAGACTTGGGTATTATATTCTTATCTCTTTACTTGGGCCTCTGAGGTTATTTTTTCATCACGCTACGGATCCTATACCAACCGCGATAAGATTGTTTGGATTGGACTTTTCCGCGCCTACTACGGGATGCTTTATTGGTTTTTTTTTAATCTGTGCGTAGTTACAGTATTTGTGACCTTACCTTTTTATTTTGAGATTACATATGCGATATCGTATTCAGTTGTTTGGTGAAATTGAATATCATCGGTTTTTTTTTTCAAGTTTATCTCGCTCTTTTCTGTTATTTTAGTTTTGGCTACACTACTGCGCTTACGGGCTCGCTGGGCTTCTTTGGTTGAGTCGCGGCTGCTGCTGTTGTTTATCCTTTTTTTGCTGTCTTTTCTGTTTTTTTTTCAAACTTTTTTTACCTGGTTTGCTTTTTTTACCGATACTGATACATTTAGAGTATCGGGCTGGTCTGAACTATCCCGAATTGTTAATGGCCCGATGAAATGAGGGTGAGGTTCGGCCACCCGCGATCACTTTTCGTACCATAAAACCACGTCTGTTTTCTGGGCAAAAAACGATCAACTTATTCTCGGCTCACTTTTGTTTATTAATATTTTTTTATTCCTTTTTTTATTTTTTTTATTGTTACAGGTTTTTTCATATTTTTGGGTTTTGAGTTACTCAGGCGAGGTTTCGCATAACGGGTTAACTTTTTTGTATACAACCCTTTTACACTTTATGTACTTAGTTTTTGGTTTTGGTGCCCTGGTTCTTCTTTCTATGGTTTACCAGTTTATGCGTTTCCCCGTTGAATTGTTTTATTACGTAAAATTTATACAATTAGTTCGTTTGGAGGGTGAGCTAATTTTAGCGATTTTACACATTTTTTAGTCATACTGTTTGGTTTTTTTCCTTCCTTCGTTACGGGGAGGGGTGCGTGTTCGTATGTTATTTGTTAAAGCAGCTAAGGTTTTAGCTTTGGGTGTGGTTATGCTACCTATTGCCGGATGTGCTATCGGTACTGGTATTATTTTTGCCGCACTAATTCGTGGTATTGCTTATGCGCCCGATCTCGAAGAAACGCTATTTAACTATACAACATTGGGTTTTGCCTTTGTTGAGAGTTTTGCATTTCTCCTTTTTGGCGTTGCAGCTATTATTTATATTTTTTAGTATGGTGACGAAATACTTATCTCGCCCTAATAACGTACTAATAAACCGGTTAGGTCTGGGGGCACCGTGGAAGGTTCCCTCGGCCTTTAACCCCTCCCTTAAACGTTTTTTTTTCTTATTCCGTATTTTTTTTTCTAGGTTTTTTTTTTTTTTGTGGTCTAGCGGGGCTTTACATAGTAATCATTTGTTTGCTGGCCGTTTTTTTCATACGGTGCGTTACGCGGTACTGCCTTTTGTCTCATCCCTAGAGGCTAATAAATATTTTAGGTTGGTTCGAATTCGCTTTTCAGCCAGGTTCCGTAGTCGTCGTTTTTTCATCACTAGAAAGTATTTGCATTTCTTGAATTTAGGGGAATTTTTTTTTTACCGAGTAGGTAATTTACTTTTAATTCTAATCTTTGCGCATATACCTGAGCCGCTTAAACGTAAGTCCTTCTTGGCGGATTATTTAGGTTTGGGTAGCGCTGGGGTTACTCTTAGAAAAGGTGTGCGGACCGTTCACCGGTCGGCCTTATCTGGAGGTTTTGTGCGTAGTTTTTTTTCTCGTATTTTGGGACTACTCTAATTATCGACTGATCCTGTTTAGAGTTTTTTGCATTTTACTTTTGTACCCACCTTTTTATTTTTTTTTAAGCGTTTTAACTATTTACCCTCACGAATTAAGTATAAGTATCTGACTTTTTCCAATTCGACTGTGTTTCGATCGTTATTTTCGTTATTTATACGTCACGGATCGCCCCTGTCGCCCTTTCGTCGTTTTTTTTTGTTGCTTTTTTTTACCTTACGTGGGTTTGGTTTTTTAGGTACTAATTGCGGCGTATTGCCGAGCGCCCTTAGCGTAGTTGATTCTTTTTTTTTTAAAAAAATAACTAATGTTTTTTTACGGTTACGGTTTGTTTTTTTTTTTTTTTTTTACAAACTAAACAAGTTGATTTATAAGTATTCGAATTATCGCAGGCCCCGCTACTCGTTGGAGTTTCGTTATGTACCCCCCTATCGCAGGTTTAAGGAGTTGCTTAAATATATGCGCAAGTCATTAGTATACTATAAGGGACGGACCTTTAGGGTGCGTTTTGGGAAGCTTTTTTGGGATCTACTTTGAGCACCCGAGCACCTTCAATTTGTTCGCTTTTCTACCTCCCTACAAACCTATCTTTTTAAAACCCGTAAGTATTTACTGTTTTATCGTTAGGTTATAAGTTTGTGTTGTTTTGGGATTCAACGGACTTGGATTTTATAAGGTTAAGGTTTTACGTAGTCGACTGACCGGGTTGCTGGTTTTCCGCGGCGCCTCACCGTTGTATTTATTGACTGTTCCCGCGGTGCAGTTTTTATCATTAATGGGTCTCCGCCGTGCAAGTGGTTTTTTTTTTAAATTATCTCTTTTACCCACATCTCTTAATTTTTACCACCGTACGTTACAGTTATTTTTTTTCACACAAGTATTAACTTTATCTTTTACAGGTAAGGGTTATAAGCTTGTTAAGAACCGTCTAAACACACTTACGTTTAGTTTTGGCCACTCACATATTTATTATGTATATAACCCGCAGTTATTATTTTTGTTTCGTACAAAAACCCGGGGCTATTTTGTAGGATTAACGCGTTTTATACTTATGCGTGGCTTTAGTAAGTTGTTTGGGGCTAAGCCTATTAATATTTTTACGGGTCGGGGGGTCCGGGCACGTAAGCAGATAATTTTTCGTAAGGTAGGGAAACTAAGCTTGTACATGTAAGCTTTTATTGTGTTTTTGTATGTTTAATTTTATTTATTTTTCAGTTACTAAGTTTTTACGAGTTTTGCTTAGTTATCTAACAATTCAGTCGGATGTTCGGACCTTCTCGTGATTGGGTTTATTTTTTTCTATTAGTTTTTTCTTTACACTTTTTGTTTTTATTTAGTTTGTTTTTTGTCGTGTCGTGATGGGTTCGTTTGAGGTTATTCATTTTTGAATACTAACTTGTCTCCTTATAGTTGTTATTGTGGGTGCACTTTCTGTTTTTTCGTTTAAGGCGCTTTGAAACCGGTTTGGGTTGTTGCAGCCTAACCGGCGCGAGTTTTATGAGTGCGGGTTTAAACCAGTTAATCAAAAACCTGTTCGGTTCTCTATCCAGTTTGCTATGGTATGTTTTTTCTTTTTAATTTATGATATTGAGTTGGCGTTTTCTTATCCCCTAGTTTCGTCGTTCGGGGTTAATGCATTAACTGAGCTATTATTTTTTATTTTTCTTTACGGCACTTTTTTAATTAGTTTGTTTTTTGATTTTGATCGTAACTTAACAGACTGACGCTTAAGTTAGGTATGGGTAGTTTAATTGGTAAAACCCTGGATTGTGACTCCAGAAGCTGTAGGTTCGAATCCTATCCCCTACCTTGTTGTTTTTTAGGTATAATCAGAAATTTATATTCTTGTTAGGTCAATTATTGCCCCTCTCGTCCTCGACGTGAGTGCACTTTTTTCGTGAATCCTTTTTGGTTGATTTTAACTATAAAGTTCTTTTTTCTCTTTTAACTGTTGGGGTTCTTTTTCGCGGCGCTTATTCATATAATTATTTTTTTATTAATATTACTCAGTTAACCGGTGCATATTCTTTGTTTTTATTTAACGGGAACTTGACGGGTTTCTTTGGGGCCCTAAATGCGTTTTTTTTTTTTTCACTGCGTTTGTTGTCCTTAATATTTTTAGTTTGTTATTTTGTTTTTTTGTGTATTTTTGTCGGACCTTGCTTTAATCCTTATCATTGTTTTTATACTTTTTTGTTTATTTGTTGTGTTAATGGAGCGTAAATTTTTAGCCCACGCACAGCGGCGTTTTGGGCCCTCGATTGCGGGACGTAATGGCTGGTTCCAGATTGTTTTAGATCTGGTAAAGTTAGCAACAAAGGAGCTTTTTGTTGTTCCTAGTTTTTTAACGTCTATTGTACCCACGCTTATTGCTTTTTTTTTTGTTAACCAGGTTTTGTTTATTCAGAATTTTATTTTTGCCCCCTCAGCGTTTTTCCTATCAAACCTTGATGGATTAATTTTCTACCACCTTATTTTAGTAATGGCTAGTAATATTATTCTTGTGTTGATTGGATTTTTGAGCCAGTCGAAGTACTCCGTTATTGGTGTTTTTCGGGCACTTGTACACGTAGTTTCTATGGATATTTATATTACTGTTACATATGCGTTGCTGGTCTTTTTGTCCTTTTCTGGAAACTTTCATGACTATGCTTTAACCCAGCTCCAGGTACCCTTTATTTTCTTGCTAGCACCTGCGGGTTTTATGTTTCTTATTATTATGTTGCTTGAATCTAAACGCGCACCGTTCGATCACGTAGAGACGGAGGCGGAGGTTGTTGCTGGGTACGCGACGGAGTATGGTGGGATTTACTTACTTACTTTTTATTTGGTCGAGTATTTCCACTTATTGATAGCCGCTAATCACTTTGTTATTGTGTTTTTTGGAGGCTGGTCACCGCTAAGCCCCAAGACCCTCTTCTTTGTTGTAGGCCTAGTGAACTAGGCCTACAACAAAGAAGAGGGTCTTGGGGCTTAGCGGTGACCAGCCTCCAAAAAACACAATAACAAAGTGATTAGCGGC